GTAATTCCATCAATTATTCGTCTATCAAAAAAATTCATTATTTCAGAAAATAATCTTATACCTTGAGTTAAGAAGGTTATATAAAAAAAATCGATATAACCACGATTATATGACCAAGCATATATCACAGATATTATTTTATCTCTAACAAAACCAAATTTAAGTTTACCAAATTTAAGTTTATTAGGAAGATTTTTAACAAATGAATTAAATAAATTTAAATTTTGTAAAGATGAATAAATAGGATTATATAAAAAGGATGCTTTCAGGATTCCCAAAGAAGCTATACTGACTGAAAAAGTTGCACTTGTTAGAAATTCATACCAATCCCAATCCATCCATTTGTTTTTATTTTGATGTAAAAGGGTTATAGCCGAAGTTAACACTTTGGATAATATATCCAACTGCATTCCTTCTTGATTCAAGAAAGGAATTCCTATAACTCCAATGAATAAAGTAAATAGACCTAATATAAGCATAGGAAATAACATCGTATTGTCCGGCTCATGAGGATAGGAAAAAAAGTTATTAGTATGGAAATTTAGAATAGTAAAGAAAGGCACCGTCATACTTCGTAGATTACTATTAATGCTATAGATATATTTAAAAAAAAAAAAGGAGTCTTTTCATCATTATTCCTTGTTAATAAAGGTAATAAGCAAAAATGATTTTTAATCACCCCCTGCCCCTCTCTACCCCATAAAGATATTGAATAGACCGATTTTTTTTTTTTTCCACTGTAAGTTTGAAAATAAACATTTAAATGTCCTTCAAAAGTCAGTAAATAGATCCGAAACATATAAAATGCGGTTAATCCCGCGGTGGAAAAAGCAATTATTGCAAAAATCGGTGAATACAACCAACTATCATTAAGAATTTCATCTTTTGACCAAAAACATCCAAGAGGTGGAATACCACAAAGAGAAAGTGTACCTACTAAAAAAGATGTTTTTGTAATCGGTACATGTTTTCGTAACCCTCCCATAAGAACCAGACTCTGGCTTTTATCTGGAGAATAACCAACAATAGTTTCCATTGAATGAATAATTGATCCAGATCCTAAAAACAACAATGCTTTGGAATAAGCATGAGTAATCAAATGAAACAAAGCAGCTCGATAAGAACACATACCTAGAGCGAATATCATATAACCCAATTGAGACATTGTAGAATAAGCTAAACCTCTCTTAATATCTGTTTGAGCAAGAGCTAAAGTGGCCCCTAAAAGTAAGGTTATTATACCTATCAAAGCTATTAGATTCATTATGTAGGGTAAAACTATTAAAAGCGGGAGAAGCCGGGCGACAAGAAAAATTCCGGCCGCTACCATAGTAGCGGCATGTATAAGGGCTGAAATAGGGGTAGGACCTTCCATAGCATCAGGTAACCATACATGAAGAGGAAATTGAGCAGATTTCGCAATTGCACCAGCAAATAATAGAAAGGCAAACAAAGTAGCAAATAAAAGATTAACTTCATTATTATAAACCAAGTTATTAAATATTTCAAACAAATCCCAAAATTCTAAACTGCCTGTTATCCAATAAAAACCCAAGATTCCTAATAATAAACCAAAATCGCCGATGCGATTAGTTACAAATGCTTTTTGACAAGCATTCGCTGCAGTAGGCCGGGTGAACCAAAAACCAATTAATAGATAAGAACACATTCCAACCAATTCCCAAAAAAAATAAATTTGTATGAGATTCGAACTAGTAACTAATCCTAACATTGAAGTATTGAAAAAACTCAGATAAGCAAAAAATCGCAAATATCCCCGATCATGAGACATATAATTGTCACTATAAATAAGAACCATAATTCCAACTGTAGTGATTAAAATTAACATAATAGAAGTCAGTGGGTCAACTAAAAAACCAAACTCTAAAGAAAAATCATTATTGATCGTCCAAGACCATATAGATAGATAGATAGAAGGGTTATTTGTTTGTTTAATAAATAGATAGATTGAAAAACTCATAACTATACTTAATAATAAAACACTTGTAAAAACCCATATACGGCGAAGATCCTTTGTTGCCGTTGGAAAAAGGAGAAGCCCGACTCCTATTAATATAGGAACTGGAAGGGGAATAAAAGGTAAAATCCATGAATATTGATATGTATATTCCATAAAAATCTTTTTAGTTTTAAATTTTAAAATTTTATCTTAATTAATTGTTTCTGATTTACCGGCTTTTATTTTTTTTTTTTTGTTTTTTTTGAAATCAAAAGGGTCGGTTAATAAAATAAAAAATTAAAATATATAATTTTATATCCTTACATTATTTTTAATCCTTTTTAACCATTTTAAAAATTTCATCAAATCAGATGAACAAATTACTATTGAAAAATAAAAAAATAAACATAGTACTAATACTTTATTGTAAATTTTTATGAAAAAAATTTCAATTTTGATCTTCATTATTATTACGTATCACTACCATTAAATATTATAAAATTTATATATCTCGAGAGAAAGGATAAATAATTATACACCACAAATTTTTTGTTCTGAATCCTAAAAAACTATAATTTTTACCATAAAAGTTGTTTTTTTTAGTTGTGGTATTCATAATCATTAACCAATTTATTTTTGAAACTGAGTTGATTGTGTAATAAAATAGAGCTCTTTTTTTAGTAAAGACTATGATCGTTAAACTATGACATCCAAGATTTTACTTTATCTAAAATTCAAGGAGGAATTAAAAATTTTAAAATAAAAAAAAGCTTTTAGAAAACAATTTATATTGGAACTTTTAAAATTAGATGTACTATTTTTTTTTTGTAAGCCTGGCCAATTTAATTAAAAATTAATAGAATAGAATTAAGGGGTTGGTTTATTAAAACTTTCAGTATTTTTTAATATGTATTTTAGACCTATTTTATTACCTCTATAAATGCATGTAGCGCTACAAAAATCAACTAGATTTTTATAGAATAGCGGGTTATATATATATGGATTTGAATCAGGAGATAAGTGAAACAATAAAATAAATAGGAATTATTTAATACGATATTGTCTGGAATATAAAAAATCGTTTTTTATTTTATTCCTAGTTACGCGATTTTTATTTTTCTAGATTCATTTTTTTTTTTTTTGAAGGGAGTAGAATCTAGAAAATAAATAAATAGCTGGATAATAAAGAACAATTAGTTTTGAACACTAGATAATAGATGTCTTTGACATACAACTATAGAAACTAAAAACTTTTTCTAATTTTTTAATGGCAGTTCCGAAAAAACGTACTTCTATCTCAAAAAAACGTATTCGTAAAAATATTTGGAAAAAAAAAGGATATTGGGCAGCATTGAAAGCCTTTTCGTTAGGTAAATCTCTTTCTACAAGGAATTCAAAAAGTTTTTTTTATGCAACAAATAAATAATCATAATCGAAGATTGGAAAAATATGAGTTGTTTTGATTCGAAAAGCTGTCAGTCTTATTTGTTTATTATTTGTTTATAAGTTTCATTTTATATTACAAGATCACAAGCTAGAAAAAATAAAAAATTTTTAAAAATTCTTTTACTTTTATATTAAAAAAAAATAAAAAAAAACTTTCTATTTTATTTATATGCTTATTACTATTTTATTTATATGCTTATTAATTAAAAAGAAAAAAATTATTAAATTAGAATAAAAATTTATATTCTCTAATGTTTTTTTTAACAGCAATCATTGATTTAATTTGTTTCGCTTTTATAATAAAAATCATTTTTGTGTATACTTACTTTAAATAACTATATAGTTATTATTTTTTTTTAAGAATAAATAAGAATAAATGCAAGAACAAGATTTAACCTTTCTTTTGAGTATACTTTCTTTTTTTTTTTAGATGGGGAAAATAAAAATCCCCATCGATTTGATAATAAAAAAATTTTAGCTTTTATTGTCTATATTTTATAGCATAACTCTAGTATTTAGAGTATTAAATGTATATTGAATATATTCTCATTAAACTAATTGGAGAATAACATATAGAAAATTTGTAGTCACTACTAGGTTGTTCAAACTAATTAATTAAATTCAAAATGTATTTTATAAAGAAGTCTTTCTTTAAGTTATTATCGCCAGATATACCCTAACTTTTATTAATTTAACGAAATTAATAAAACTATTTTTACTTTTTGAAAGTGATTATAGGACGAATATAAAAAATTTAGATCTTATGTTTCAACTGTAAGATCACTCAATTCAATATAAATTTGTATTGAATTGATTACTTCACTCTCGACAATTGAATAAAAAAAGGTTATTATAATTTAGGACAAGCCGCTATGGTGAAATCGGTAGACACGCTGCTCTTAGGAAGCAGTGCTAGAGCATCTCGGTTCGAGTCCGAGTGGCGGCACGGACTCTTCGAAAAAAGTAAGTTCTATAACTGAATTCAATCCCCCTTTTTATTTTTATGATATTTTCAACTTTACAGCATATATTAACACATATATCCTTTTCAGTCGTTTCAATTGTAATTACAATTCATTTGCTAACCTTATTAGTAAATGAAATCGTAGGATTATCTGATTCGTCAGAAAAGGGGATGGTGGCAACTTTTTCCTGTATAACAGGATTACTGGTTACTCGTTGGATTTATTTACAACATTTACCATTAAGTAATTTATATGAATCATTAATCTTTCTTTCATGGAGTTTCTCCAGTATTCATATGGTTCCGTATTTAAAAAAAAAAAAAAACTATTTAAATTTAAACGCAATAACCGCGCCAAGTGCTATTTTTACCCAAGGTTTTGCTACTTCAGGTCTTTTAACTGAAATTACTCGATCCGAAATATTAGTACCCGCTCTCCAATCCCATTGGTTAATGATGCACGTAAGTATGATGATATTGGGTTATACAGCTCTCTTATGTGGATCTTTATTATCACTAGTTCTTCTAGTCATTACATTTCAAAATTTCATAAGGATTTTTACTAAAAGGACAAATTTAGTAAACGAGCCGTTTTCGCTGGGGGAGATTCAATACATAATAGAAAAAAATAATCGTTTACTAAACACTTCTTTTCTTTCTTCTAGAAATTATTACAGGTTTCAATTGATTCAACTATTGGATCTTTGGAGTTATCGTATTATTAGTTTAGGCTTTATATTTTTAACAATAGGTATTCTTTCGGGAGCAGTATGGGCTAATGAAGCATGGGGTTCATATTGGAATTGGGATCCAAAGGAGACTTGGGCATTTATTACTTGGACCGTATTTGCAATTTATTTACATACTCGAACAAATAAAAATTTTGAAAGTGTAAACTCTGCAATTGTGGCCTCGATGGGCTTTCTTATAATTTGGATATGCTATTTTGGGGTTAATTTATTAGGAATAGGGTTACATAGTTACGGTTCATTTACATTAACATCTTAATTAAATTTAAGAAAGGAAAGTACTTGAAAAATACAAAATAAACATAGGACAGTATAAGTTTATATAATAAAACTTCGTGTAATCAAGCGAGATCCTTTGTTTTGAATCAAGTAATGAAACTGAAGAAATTCAAAACAAAGGGTTCTAGCTTGATTACATACCTGGTTATAGGTTATTTATAATATAATTATAACTTTATTTTTATCAAATTTAATAAAAAAAAGACTTCTTTTTCATTGTCGAACAAGAACAAACAAATTTAAAAATCATAGGATTTTTTTTTTTGTTTACTCATGAAAACTATGGATAAAAATAATTAGATAGAAGAGCTTCGACTTTATCAACTGATAGTGATAAAACTAAATCCGGATAAATACCAATGGATATTAAGGGTAAAAGAATAGAGATCGAAACAAATAGTTCTCGCGGTCCAGAATCAACAAAATAAGAGTTTGGGGTATTACAAAGCTTGTATCCATAGAACATCTGGCGTAACATAGATAATGAATAAATAGGAGTTAATATTATTCCAAGCGCCATTACAAAAGTAATTAGTATTTTTGACATTAAAAGAAATTTTTGGCTAGTAAGTATTCCAAAAAAGACTATCAATTCTGCAACAAAACCACTCATGCCCGGTAATGCAAGAGAGGCCAGTGATAACATACTGAAAGTCGTAAATATTTTTGGAAGTGTGATAGCCATGCCGCCCATTTCATCGAGATAAACGAGACGTATTCGATCATAACTCGTTCCTGCCAAGAAAAAAAGTGTAGCTCCAATAAATCCATGAGAGATTATTTGGAAAATGGATCCGTTGAGTCCTGTATCGCTTATAGAACCAAGGCCTATAATTATGAAACCCATATGAGATACGGATGAATAAGCTATTCTTTTTTTTAAATTATGTTGACCGGGAGATGTTGAAGCTGCATAGATTATTTGAATAGTGCCGACAATGATCAACCAAGGAGAAAATATAGAATGGGCGCGGGGTAATAATTCCATATTGATCCGAACTAACCCATACGCTCCCATTTTTAATAAGATTCCCGCTAAAAGCATACAAGTACTGTAATGGGCCTCTCCATGAGTGTCTGGTAACCAAGTATGTAGGGGTATAATCGGCGATTTAACAGCAAAAGCAATAAAAAATCCAATATAGAATAGAATTTCGAGTGTTACAGGATACGATTGATTAGCTGATGTTTCAAAATTTAATGTTGGTTCATTAGAACCAACTAAACAAATACCTAGAATTGCCAGTAATAAAAAGGCGGAACTTCCTGCAGTATACAAAATAAATTTTGTAGCTGAATACAAACGTTTCTTTCCTCCCCACATGGATATAAGTAGATAAACTGGAATTAATTCTAATTCCCACATGATGAAAAAAAATAAAATGTCTTGAGAAGAAAATGGTCCTATTTGACCGCTATACATTGCTAACATCAGGAAATGGAATAATCGGGACTCTCGAGTAACCGGCCGAGCCGCTAAAGTAGCTAAAGTTGTTATAAACCCAGTTAGCAAAATGGGTCCTATAGAAATTCCATCTATTCCCAATCTCCAAGAAAAATCAAAAAAATCGATCCATTTATAATCCTCTGTCAATTGGATTAATGACTCGTCCAATTGGAAATGATACCCGAATGCATAGGTTGTTAGAAGGAGCTCTATAATACATATGCATATAGTATACCACTTAATTACCTTATTTCCTCTATGAGGAAATAATAAAATTAAGGAACCCGCAAATATTGGAAAAACTACAACTATTGTTAACCAAGGAAAAAAATTCGTGGTAAAAACAAGATACACTTGGACCAGAAAAGCGCGTGCTCAAAAAAAAATATTTTTTTTTGAGCATACGCCTTTGTCGGTAAAGGTAAAAAAATAAAATGTATTCGGATTTTTTGGAACGTATCAATACGCTAGACCCATACTTCGAGTTGTTTCATGCCACAAATAAACTCGAACACTCAAGAAATCCGTTGGACAAGCAGATTCACATCTTTTACAACCCACACAGTCCTCTGTTCTTGGAGCAGAAGCAATTTGCTTAGCTTTACACCCGTCCCAAGGTATCATTTCTAATACATCTGTGGGGCAAGCTCGTACACATTGAGTACACCCTATACATGTATCATAAATCTTTACGGAATGTGACATTGGATCTATCGATTATTTTTTTTAATAAAAAATTTTCGATCTAGTAAACTTGTAAATGAATCATATATTTAGATACCAGATGAATCAATAATTTAGATTTAACAGAATTTTTCTAATCAATCTATTTAGGGATCGACTCGTAGGAAAAAACCAAGATACTTTAATTTCTTATATTTTCGCAAACATGATATATATGTATCATACACACTAATTCGCATTTATGAATGTCTAGTTTGGTTAATACTATTAGTAATTCATATTACTTATTCAACAAATTCGATTGATTGATATGAGTTGATTTTCTGTTACAATAAATTGACGAAACAATAGCCGGCCCAATAGCTGCTTCAGCGGCTGCAATGGCTATAACAAAAATGGAGAAAATAGTTCCTTTTAATTGTCGACTATCAAAAAAATCAGCAAATGTTACTAAATTTATATTAACCGCATTCAGTATAAGTTCAAGACACATAAGAGCTCTAACCATATTTCGGCTGGTGATCAATCCATAGATGCCGATTGAAAATAAGTAGGCGCTTAAAACAAGTACATGTTCGAGCATCATTAACCAACTCCTTATTAATTTCGATTCATTTAAATATAATATGAACAACAAGGCAACGCATTCAATTGATTGACTAGTATATAAAAAAAAATAAAGAACTGGGAATGCGTCGAATAAAAGAATTTCTATTTTTTACCTAAAAAATTTTAAATTCTAATTGAAGTTAAATAAATGTGATAACAAAAAATAAAAAAAGTTTAATTTGTTGAGAATTTGATAGATTTATTTATTATTGACGTGCCACGGAAATTGCACCTATCAAAGCGGCTAAAAGAATTATCGAAATGAATTCAAATGGAAGAAAAAAATCTGTTGATAAATGAATTCCAATTTGTTGACTATTACTTATCAAATCGTGCTCTATAATTTGGTTTGATCTTGTAGTCCAAATAATGCCGTACCATGACGTATCTGTAATAATAGTTATTAGTAAAACAAAAATACTTGTACAAACCAGCAAAGTAACCCCATTCCCAATGGTCCAAAGATTAAAATCTTTGGAATATTCTGAACCATTCATAAACATCACAGCAAATATGATTAAAACATTTATAGCGCCCACATAAATAAGGAGTTGGGCGGCAGCTACAAAATAAGAATTTGAAAGAATATAGAATAGAGATATAGAAACAAGAACTAATCCCAACGAAAAGGAACAATAAATTGTGTTGATAAGTAATACTACTCCTAGACCTCCTAAGATAAGACCTAATCCCAGAAAGGCTAAAATAAAATCATGTATGGGTCCATGCAAATCCATTATATGTAAGATAAGAGATAGATAAATGAAATTCTTTTTCATGACCTTATTGATAACCAGACCATAAAAAATAGTTGATCATTCATAATACATTTCTACTTGCATTAAATCCTAAGAGGTCTGAATTAATATTAATCTGGGTACATTTATTGGTATTGGAAAAATTTAATGGTTTCTCTGAATAGAGTAAGAGTAGCTCGAATACGAAACTATCAATTTCTAAATAATATAAGAAATTAAATTCTAATATCATAAAATTGCAATACAAATTAAGACAAAACATAATTCTTACCAACTAATTACCTATTGATATTGGTAGTTTTTTATTATTGAGATCAAACAAAAAGTAACAAATTATTTCTTTCAATCAAAATTGAATCCTAGTATAATTCAAAAATTTTATTTACTCACTGGTTTAGTTCTTTTTTTTGTTATATTTGAGTCAAATTCAAAATTGTTCGAATTGTATAATCATCAATTACTCCCATCGGTAAACGACCGAGGGCTATTTGATTATAATTTAATTCATGACGATCATAAGTAGAAAGTTCATATTCTTCAGTCATTGATAAACAATTTGTTGGACAATACTCAACACAGTTACCACAAAATATACAGATTCCGAAATCAATACTGTAATTAACTAATTGTTTCTTACGAATATCAGTTTCCAATTTCCAATCAACAATGGGTAGATTTATAGGACAGACACGAACACATACTTCACAAGCAATACATTTATCAAATTCAAAATGGATTCGACCACGGAAACGCTCCGCGGTGATTACTTTTTCATAAGGATATTGAATGGTTATGGGTAAACGATTTACGTGGGATAAGGTAATCATGAAACTTTGACCAATGTACCTTGCAGTACGTACTGTTTGTTGACCGTAGTTCATGAAACCGTTTATCATAGGGAACATATCATGAATATATATAATTTTATCTTTGTTTATTTCTCTTGTTTGATCGAAGTAGGCAATCTAGAATATCATATTCTTTTACAGTGAAAATAGTTGAGAAGAAGTTGTTAATAATAGATTACCGAGAGAAATAGGTAACAGAAATTTCCATCCAAGATTCAATAGCTGGTCCATTCTTATCCTAGGTAATGTCCATCTTGTTGTGATAGGAATGAACAAGAACAAATAAGTTTTAACTAATGTAATAAACATATCAATTGTCGGTTCAAAAACACCGTATGTTTTATTTATTTTAAAAAACTCAGAAATAAATATGTACGGAATAGATAAATTCCAACCACCCAAATAAAGAACCGTTACAAATAAGGAAGAAACTAATAGGTTTAAATAGGAAGCAACGTAAAATAAACCAAATTTTATACCGGAATATTCGGTTTGATAACCTGCTACTAATTCTTCTTCTGCTTCTGGTAAATCAAAAGGTAATCTTTCACATTCTGCTAGGGAAGAAATTATAAAAATAATAAACCCTATAGGTTGACGCCACAAATTCCACCCCCCCAAACCATATTTTGATTGTGCCTCAACTATATCAACTGTACTTGAACTATTAGATAATTATAGTCGGTGATACCATCACTGTTTCCATCGCTATTCCAGAACCGTACATGAAATTTTCACCGCATACGGCTCCTTGAGGACTTTAAATAAATATAAAAAAGGATCAGTAGTTTTTTATCTTAATATGTTTATAAAATATATAAGATAAAAATTTTTTGTACGAGCCCAAATTAGCCCAATTGAATTCTGTCTGTTCTGCTTTAATCTTTAATAAAAATTTATATTATTTTAATAAAAATTTATATTTTAATTAATATAAAATATAAATTTTTTGATAGAACTAAAAAAAAAATTAAAGTGATTCTGAATTGATCTCATCCTTTGATTTAATAATTTAAGTAATCATTTTAAGTTTTCTTTGTTGAGTAATAACTTAATTCTTCAATCAAATACTCCTTATAAAGATATCAAGAACCCTTCGTTTTCACTTACGAAAAAAAAATTATACATTAATTCATAAATTATGATACGAATGCTATCTATATAAATATGAATATAGAAAGAATAATAAATATCTTTTTTATTATTCTTTTTTTTTACTCTAAATTGTATTTATTTACCCCCTTTTTTGTTTTCTATTCTTCTTTCTGTTTCTGCGAAAAGTGGATTTACAAAATTAAAACAAAAGATTATTTCGTTTCCAATAGTCATTTATTTAATCGACGGATAGGAGCATACTCTGGATCGGAATCGTGGGGAATACTGCCTGATCATTTCTACCAACTTAAAGCCCCAATTAATATTCTTTGTAGATTATGTAGATTATGCAGAAATATTTTTTTACACAATCTACATTACAAATCCTTTGTGTATCTTGGTGTTTCTACTCATCCACTCGTTTTTGTTCAATCATCGGTTAAAGGGAATCCATGTATGATAATACATACAAACGATAGTGAAAACTTACTATAGTGGATCTTTTTAACCCGCTTCAAGTCAGGATGACTAAGTCCCCTAATCTTGGGGCAAACGCGTTCTTCCTCTTATGTTTATTTCCGTTCAGCTCTCTAACTCTTATACATAGAAAATGAGACTCAATTTTTTTACTGCTAATTTATAATTTATCTATAAGCTGTTTTTTTCACTCATATAACTCTCTGATTTAGTTCATCCATCCGAATACTGAATAAAAAATGAAGATATTTACTCAATCCATTCCACACCCTCTTACTATAAATATAAAGTAAGAAATAGAGAATAATTTCTATCTTAACGAATCGCACGTAGAGATATTGATAATACACATAAAGTTAATGGTATTTCATAACTAATCGATTGAGCAGCAGCTCGTAGACCACCTAAAAAAGAATATTTATTATTTGACCCGTATCCTGACATCAGAAGGCCGATGGGAGAAATACTTGAAACGGCAATCCAAAAAAAAAGACCAATATTGAGATCCGATAAAACAAGGTGAGAACCAAAAGGAACTACTGAATAGCTTAATAAAATGGATATCACCGCTATGGATGGTCCGATACTGAATAACTGAGTATCTCCTCTAGATGGAAAGAGATTTTCTTTGAAAAGAAGTTTTGCCCCATCGGCTAAAGCTTGAAGAACTCCTAAAGGGCCCGCGTATTCAGGGCCAATACGTTGTTGTATCCCTGCGGATATTTTTCTTTCTAACCATACAATTACTAGTACACCTATTGTGATTCCCAATACAGGAGTAAAAATAGGAATAAGTATCCATATAATTCCATAAGCCTGTTTTAAAAATTCCAATCTAGAAAAAGAATTGATATCTTGTACTTCTGTTCTATCAATTATCATTTCAGCGATCAACTTCTCCCATAATGATATCTATGCTACCGAGTATTGTCATAATATCAGCCAATTTCATTCTTTTAACTAACTCAGGAATAATTTGCAAATTAATAAAACCTGGCGGGCGAATTTTACACCTCCAAGGAAAAACGCTCTGATCTCCTATTAGAAAAATTCCCAATTCTCCCTTTGGGGCTTCAACTCTCACATAGAGTTCTTGTCTCGGCAATTCAAATGTCGGAGAAGTTTTTTTACTAATAAATCGATAATCAAAATCATTCCATTCTGGATTCCTTTCTTTATCAAAGTCTCGGATTTCGAAATTCTCATACGGACCCCCCGGAATTCCTTCTAGAGCCTGTTGAATAATTTTTATCGATTCTGTCATTTCTCCAATTCGTACTAGATAACGAGCTAATGAATCTCCTTCATTTTGCCACTGTACGTCCCAATCAAATTCGTCGTAACACTCATAATGATCGACTTTACGGAGATCCCATTGTATTCCAGAAGCTCGTAGCATTGGTCCTGATAAACCCCAATTTTTTACTTCCTCTCTCCGAATAATGCCTATTCCTTCAACTCGTTCTAAAAAAATAGGATTTCGTGTAATAAGTTTTTGATATTCACTAACTCCTGTTAAAAAATAATCGCAAAAATCTAAACATTTATCGATCCAACCATAAGGTAAATCGGCGGCTACTCCTCCAATACGAAAAAAATTATGCATCATTCTCATACCAGTGGCGGCTTCAAACAGATCATATACTAATTCTCTTTCTCTGAAAATATAGAAGAAAGGAGTCTGCGCCCCAATATCTGCCATAAAAGGACCGAGCCATAAGAGATGCGAAGCTATACGACTCAACTCCAACATAATTGTTCGGATATAGCCGGCTCTTTTAGGTACTTGTATATTTCCCAACACCTCTGGTCCTTTTACGGTTATTACTTCTGTGAACATGGTAGCTAAATAATCCCAACGTGTTACATAAGGCAGATATTGTATAATTGTTCGGTTTTCTGCAATTTTTTCCATTCCTCGATGTAAATATCCCAATATTGGTTCACAATCAATAACATCTTCACCATCGAGAGTAACGATGAGTCGAAGAACACCATGCATTGATGGGTGGTGGGGGCCCATATTTACTATCATGAGGTCATTTCGTGTAGCTGGTATATTCATAGGTTTTTCCTCCGTTCATTCTTTCATGAATTACTGAAAGTGAAAATAAGTTAATTAAAATTCAAGATCTAATAAATCAAATAATTTAAAATTACTCTTCAAATTAACGCGTTTTTGAGTCCCGAATATTTAACTGATTAATTAATTGTTTATAACGTATTCGATTTTTCTTTGACAAATAAGACAGCATCCTTTGGCGTTTTCCCAAAATTGTACGGAGGCCTCTCTTAGATAAATAGTCTTTTCTGTGCAATTCCAAATGTGACGAAAGTGTTCGTATCCTATTCGTAAGCCTTAGTATTTGAAATGCAACAGACCCCCTCTTTTCTTCTTTTTCTGCGTACGAAATAGCTGAGATGAATGATTTTTTTACCATGAAATTAAATCTTTTCTCCCTCCCCCCACTGACTATATATTACTAGATATTTTTATTGATCAATAATAATAGTGCTACTTATTTTTTTTGGAATAGACAAGAGAATAATCTTAATTTTGAATTACCACTTTTTAAATTATATTCAAATAGGTAGACAAAAAGAGGATTGTTTACACTCACAAAATATAAAAAATATACCCCTAAAATGAAAAAAGAAACTAAATGACGAATCTTTTTTCATCATTTATAGCTATTGATATGTCATTCAATTAGTATCATGTATCAGAATGGAATGTAAAAAAACAAACGTCTGTGTACTTCTTTTCTTTTTGTCTTCATAGACGCAATCCAACACTGTAAATACATCCGTATTTTACTTTTTTTCAGTACATGGTACGTTCATTTTTAAATTGCGGATATATATGTGTCCTTATCATACTGAAACGACTACCATTATTGGTATCAAACCAATAACGATTGATACAAGCGAAATCTTCTAATCGATAATTAGGCCAAAGAAAGAACTTTAATTTAATTAGTGTATTTTTATATCTTTTTATTTTATTCAAAATAGGCCTCTTTACCTTATTTTCATTACAAAAAGTTGCATTTGCTTTTAGGAGCATACCATTTCTATTCATAAAATAGAAACAAATTAGAATTCTCAATTCTCTACGACGTCTAGGGGATAAAAGACTTTCAGGAACAAACAAATCGTAATGATTTTTGTCTCTATTTTCAGTCCTTGTTTGATGTTTTGAAATAAATTCACCACAATTCCTCTTATCAATATGGGATTTTTCTATGTACTTTTGATTAATTGTGTACTTACTCTTATGAATCAACGAAATACCTATAGTTTGAGACATAATAAATTGTGCTTGCTTTTTTAGAGACAGACGAGTGGGTTCGATAAGTAATATCCCTTTTTTAAGCAATTCTGTAAGAGTGAAATTTTTATCAATCATTAAAATATCCAGACTCAGTTCTCTCCTTTGAATAGAAGCTATAGTAACTTCTTTTGGGTTTATAAGTCTAAGCAAGAGACAATATACTTTAATGTTATTCATTGTTTTTTGATTGAAAAAATCATTCCATCTCAATTGAAAAACAAAATATGTTTTTAGGAAAAAATCAAACCCCACATCTAGATTTATGTTCTTAGTGTATTGGTTTTGATTTTTTTTTTGTCTTTGATTTTGGTTTTCTAATTCAAGAAATTTTTTGTGATTTGAAAAAATTGATAGAAAAATATTTTTTTTTTTGTTTTTTACAGTGTTGTTTTTATTTTCACTGGGATTTTGGTTTCCATTAAAAAGAAATTTGATTGGTATGCCCCATGACTTAATTTTATACGAATTATAAAGTATCAAAAATTCTGGGAAAAACCAAAGCTCGAAATTTGATATGGGACAACTTAGTATTTCTTCATTCATTCTCATCCAATCAAAAAGCTTTATTTTAATGAATCGGTTTATTTCTTGATTTTGATGAATCGTGAGATAAAAAAGACTTTTATTGTCGATTTTATTAATTATTTTATAATAATTAGGCCTAATCTTAGTATATTTAGTATTGTCATTGTCAGTCTCCATATTGTTCCAAGACCGAATATTGATGTTCTTCCTACAACAAAAATTGAGAAATATCCAATCAAAATATTTTCTATCGGAATTTTTATTTATATCTATAATATTTTTTTCTACTAGATAATTATTGATTGGAATATCTGCCGGCCTGTTAAAAAATTTTCGTTTATGTTTGTTGTAATTATAAAAAATATAGTGGTTATGATTTACTTGTAAGGGTAATCCAAAAATATAAGAATCTGTCTTATCCTTATATTTAATAAAATTATATGATAAAAGATTGTATCTATATTGTTTTTTAACATTTTTTTTTTGTTTTTCAAAGTTAATTAATTGGTTTTTTTCATATAAATTATGTTTGTTTAAATATTTATTTTGAACTATAAAGTGTTGATTTATTATATTTTTACTTTTTTGTGGTACTAACGTAGATAGAGCTAAATCATCTTGATAATCGCCTTTTATAAAATTTTTATAGTGAGGTATTCCAGAATTTCGGGGCTTCTTATGTCTTAAGTCAGAATGTAATATTTTATGTGTTCTAATAAAATAATTCTTTATTTCATTCTTAATAAAAAAAGATGTTCCATTATATTGAATAACATATCTCAATTTTAATTTATATAAATTATAAAAGTTTAAAACTGTGCTTTGTGATAATTTGTAAAAGACATATGCTTGTGACAAATAAGATAAATCACAAAAAGGATATGAGTTCTTATTACTAATATTGAAAAGTGACTCTTTTATAGTATAAAAGAGCGGAGTTTTATTTTTATTTGTTTTATCAATTTTTTCTTCATTTGTTTCATTATTGTAAAAATAGTTATTATAGGAACTGTATTTATTAAGAATTTTTTTTGTTGATTCAAAAAAAAAAGAAAAAAAAAGTTGTGGACTTATTCTAGGAATATTACTGATATATAGAAATATCTTTCTATATATCCTTTGAATTAAAAAGTTTAGAAAATAATTTTCTTTACGAATTAGTTGAATATTTCTTATTTTTAATATCTGCCTAATATTTTTTGAAAATTCCAATCTTTTATCATCATAACTCATTTTATTAAAACTAATATTTGTAGGTAGGCTTATCAATTTTTTTTTGTTGTTTTTTGAAATTGTTTCTGTTTGATTTATGATTGTTTTTCTTCGATCAGTTAGATCTTGTATTTTTTTTTTTATCAATGAAAAAGTTGTGCAATTCCTAGCGTCAATGTTAATTGATGATTCATCAATTATCTCATTATTTCTTATCAAAGGTTTTTCTTTTTTGCTTTCATTCAATTCATCTATTTCTATTTGTCTCCATCCAAATAAAAATAATATAATTTGGTTAATTTTTGAAAATTCTTTTAGTTTTTTTTTTCTAAAGTGAATCTTTTTACTAAACCATTTTATTTTTTCTTTTGAGATATTTAGAAAAAAAATTATTCTTTCTTTTAAAATTATTATAACTCTAAAGCATTTCTTTTTCAATTTTATAAGTTTTTTTTTGAGTTCTTTAAGAATAGGTTCAAAAAATGAAAGTTTTTTTCGTGGAGAACCAAAAGGAAGTTCAGTTTCCATTCCAAAAACGGTTAAAAAAAAAAAATCATGCTTTTGTTCTTTATTTTTCATTGGATAGTTATAACTTTCTCGTCGATTAAACTTCGATTTGTGCCAAGGTTTCAAATGAAAAGGAAATAAGATCTTTATCTGAATACCGTCGATTAACCAGTTTTTAGGAAATTCGTTTTCTGATAATTGAACGCCATTATAGGTGCATTTAACGTGCATTTCTCTCTTCCAATCTTTTAAATCTTCGGACCATTCAGGAAATTGCAAGAATATTATACGACCAATATTTTTAATTATTATCAATGATGGTAATATAATATATTTTCTAAGAATTGATTGGCTTACTAATAAAAGACCTCTTATTACTTGAGTAACTACAAGCCTGTCCCAGATTTCTCCCATTTCTATACGTGCTTGTTCTTTTATTTTTTGTTCTTCTTTTTTACGTTCTTTTTCACTTTTCTCTGTATAATCTACAATTTTGAATTCTGGGTTTTTCCATATACAATTTTGGAAATATTTTTTAATTGACTCCGAAGAAATATCAAAATAAAAAGAAAGGTCTTTGTCTATTCGGTTCAAAAAAGCGGGAGA